GAATATGGTATGGTATAGATAAACCTGAAGAGGTATGCATAAAAGTCTTTGTCCCAAGGAATAATCCTAGAATACCGTCTGTTTTCTGGGTTTGGAGAAGTGCAGATTTTCAAGAACGGGAATCATATGATATGTTGGGAATCTCTTATAATAATCATCCACGCCTTAAACGTATCTTGATGCCTGAAAGTTGGATAGGCTGGCCCCTACGTAAGGACTATATTACTCCAAATTTCTATGAAATACAAGATGCTCATTGAATGACAAGAAACTAATGTTAATGTATACGATAATGACACGACTCCAGAATTCATTTAAGGAATATTTTAACGTCCTGTTTCATCTGAAACAGAGTAACTGCACTCTAATTCGTATTCTGGATGGGCTAAAAGCTAAAAAAGATGCTTCATTGATATTCCCCAATTTTGAAAGATATACATTTTGTATGAGCAAAAACAATAGAATAGGATGAATCAAAAGAGTTCTGTACCATGTAACATGAACTTTGTACCGCGCACATTACTTAGAGGGATTTCAGGAAGTAAAAAAAAGTTAAATAAAGTATAAGTAGGAGTCAAAAATAGAATAAATATAAAATAAAATACGAAAACAAAATTCAGAAATGCAAAAGGATCAGATTTGATTTGTACTGTGTTTGAAATACATTCTGTTTATTTCTATCCTTCAACTCCTTTAGACTTTTAAGTTTTTTAACCACCTTTAACTTATTAATTTTAGATATATATGTTAGATATATATGAAGGCTTAACATTTGGGTGAGAGAAAGCACGGTATGAACAAACAAAAAATAAAAGAAAGCATAATCCCATTTTGTTCTTTACCATATATATTTTATCTATCTCAAAAATGGAGGTCTATATCCATACACTATCCATATACCCTATTATACCTAGATGATATAGAATTTGGGTATACATATATATAATGCTTGAGGCTATTAATGAATATATAGCTCATTAATTTGTATGACTAATTATTTGATACATTATTTACGTGTCAGGAACCAGATTTGAACTGGTGACACGAGGATTTTCAGTCCTCTGCTCTACCAACTGAGCTATCCCGACCTTTTCTCGCGCATTATCCTAGTAGAGCACTTTATCTATGTCAATTAAAGGGACTAAAAAATTAAGAAAGTATTAAAAAATCTTACCCAGCTCCTGAATTTCTTAGATTAAAAAAAGATAAGATAAAAAATAGTTAGGAAGTATAGTTAAGTTAGTACTTAAAATGGACTTTTATTGGGGATAGAGGGACTTGAACCCTCACGACTTATAAAGTCGACGGATTTTCCTTTTACTATAAATTTCATTGTTGTCGGTATTGACACGTAGAATGGGACTCTCTCTTTATTCTCGTCCGAATAATCAGTTTTTAAAAAGATCTATACAGACTCTGGAATGAATAATTTGATCACTGAATATTCGATTCTTCCTTAAACTTTGATTGGAATATGGAATAGATTTAGAATAACTCTTAAATTTTTCATATATATATATATTATAATGGATTCGGGCCGCGATTAATCAATCGTTTACTATGTCAGTATGTATATATACGTATATAGGGTGGGCATCCTCTCCGTAATTTTGATAGAAGGATTCCGGCTACCAGCGCAACGTAATCAACTTCATTCGTTAGAACAGCTTCCATTGAGTCTCTGCACCTATCTTTTTTTATTGTAGTTTTATATTATAAAAACTATAAATTAAACCCTTTTTCTCAAAATAAAGATTTGGCTCAGGATTGCCCATTTTTAATTCCGGGGTTTCTCTGAATTTGGAAGTTATCACTTAGCAGGTTTCCATACCAAGGCTCAATTTAATCAAGTCCGTAGCGTCTACCGATTTCGCCATATCCCCTTTTGCGACAGGATCCAGTTGTAATTCTATTCAATTCTTTTATTTATTTTATTTATCTTGGAATCAAATCATTGCGTTGAATTTATTAGATAATGATTCTTATATCTAAAAGTGTATGCCACTATTTTTTTTGCCATTCTCTATCATTTCCATTGTATTGAATGAACCCTATTTGTTCCAATCGGACATGATTCTATCATTGATGTGCCTCCAATTCAATATGAATAGATATATCCCACCTCTATAATTTCTCCTCCCTTCATTTTGACTTTAAAAGCGCAATTTGTAATACTGGAAGGATCGATACTCATTACTTATTTTTTTTTTTTTTTTTCGCCCTATCTTATCTGAATGACAACATAAGGAATATCTTAATTATAATTTTAATTGTATCTTTATAATAATAATATCTTTAAATTCTTATCTTAAAATGGATTCACTATCATTATATTATATAATATAATTAATTATATAATTTATTAGAGATAATTAATAATTACTTAGCATAATTTGGTATAACTGTTCTAAGAAATAATTTTAGACTTTTCTAAAATATAATATCAAATTCAATTTGATATTATATTCTTAATCAAGTAATAATTATGGAAATATTATGTATTTTTAAGTATTATTATTAAGTAATTATTAATACTATGAATTAAAATTTTAAAAATAATAAATAAATAATAAATATTAATTAAAATAAATTAATAGCTAATATATTAAATCTGGTAGTTTCCGGACTCCCTATTCACTATTTCTATTTCTGCTATGTGAGCCCGCTTAGCTCAGAGGTTAGAGCATCGCATTTGTAATGCGATGGTCATCGGTTCGATTCCGATAGCCGGCTTTTATCTATCTATTTTTTCATGATTGATAATATCTTCTCCCCCCTTTCTTCAAATATCGGTCGCTGATCTATTATGTCGTGTTAACTTGCAACTATGAATAAAAAATAGATTGGAATGGAGCAATTAGATCTATACAGAACAAATCATAAAACAGAGACTTAACTTCCTTACTATCATATACAAAAAATATAGATATTGATACAATGCATTTCATTCTATTTTCATTCTACTTTAGTATTGTATACTTCAGTAGATTTAGCCTTGCTTTGTTTATCCTTTAGTTCAGTCTTAATTTAGATTTTTCTTTAAATTTTTCAATAAAAAAAAGGAGTTTTATGTCTCGTTACCGAGGGCCTCGTTTCAAAAAAATACGCCGTCTGGGGGCTTTACCAGGATTAACTAGTAAAAGGCCTAGATCTGGAAGTGATCTTAAAAACCAATTGCGTTCTGGGAAAAAATCGCAATATCGTATTCGTCTAGAAGAAAAACAGAAATTGCGTTTTCATTATGGTCTAACAGAACGACAATTACTTAGATATGTGCATATAGCTGGAAAAGTCAAAGGGTCAACAGGTCAGGTTTTACTACAGCTACTTGAGATGCGTTTGGATAACATCCTTTTTCGATTAGGTATGGCTTCAACCATTCCTGGAGCCAGACAATTAGTTAACCATAGACATATTTTAGTTAATGGTCGTCTAGTAGATATACCAAGTTACCGTTGCAAACCCCGAGATATTATTACTACGAAGGATAAACAAAGATCGAAATCTCTGATTCAAAATTATATTGCTTCATCGCTCCGGGAGGAATTGCCAAAACATTTGACTATTGACTTATTCCAATATGAAGGATTAGTAAATCAAATAATAGATAGTAAGTGGATTGGTTTGAAAATAAATGAGTTGTTAGTCGTAGAATATTATTCCCGTCAGACTTGAACCTAATGAAAATAACAAGAAAGGTTCAGACAATTTGACTTTATACCATACCCTTTTTTTGTCGAAGGAAATAGATTTAAGAGCCTTGATCCACATTTTTTTTCTTATTCACGTATCACAAATGGATCGGCAGTAGGATTTTTTTTTTTTTTTTGCTTTTCCCATAATTTCTATTTTACGTACCACAGTAATGTAATTAGGAATAGAGAATCTCTATCAAATCAAATAAAGTTCTTACTTACTGTTGGAATAATGCTATCAATTGTTATTTGAATTTGATACATTGTGATCGGTAACGTTGGTGACTCGATAGAAACGGAAAGAGAGGGATTCGAACCCTCGGTAAACAAAAGCCTACATAGCAGTTCCAATGCTACGCCTTGAACCACTCGGCCATCTCTCCTACATAATCATAATCTTATTATTGACCAGAAACCGAGTGAAGTGAATAGCGAGTCATTCATTTTATTTATTCCAGTACGGGTAGGACCCATTACTGGTTACATAGGAATAAAAGATTCCTTTCAAATTTCATATTTCTCAACACCAATTTACTTAATAGATTTTTATATTTTAATTGTATAACGCATATGCATTATGCAAACAAAAGAGTATGGTTACTCTCCTCTATTTTATCATGGAATTATAATTCCATTCTTTATTTTTCCTCTTTTGATTATAACCAAATCAAAACTTTTCGAGTTACCAGAATCTATAGTAAAATAAAGTCCTTGGTTAGTCAACTTAGAGAAAATCGTAATAGTTCCGTTTATCAGTATACTACTTAATTTGTAGGAAATCCAATCTCATTCAAATATTTCATATCTCATCCCCCCTTGGGCACAATTTGAGCGGAATATCCACATCTTTTTTTAGAATTAGTCTATTTTTATGATATTTCGTACTACTGTACAATTCGGATAATTTTCCTTTGGGAAAATGAGAAGAATTATAGAATGGATTATTAATTATGCCTAGATCCCGGATAAATGGAAATTTTATTGATAAGACTTCTTCAATTGTAGCCAATATCTTATTACGAATAATTCCGACAACTTCAGGGGAAAAAAAGGCATTTACCTATTACAGAGATGGTGCGATTTGATTTTTTTTCTTGCTTTTTTAGACCTTAATCTGAGAGAGAAGCGTGGTTCGCGATAGAAAGAAACAAATTGGTTTTAAACCAACGCTTGGTGAAGGTGAAGTTTAAAGATAGAACAATTCCTTCTGTCGTGTATCCTCGATTGATACGGCTTCAGATGCTTTAATTATCGATTTTAGTATTGAGCGAAAGGTTACACCTATAGGTTCTGGATTGCGGGTCAATACTACGCCACTAGTACCAATGGGCGGCATAGAGGAAGAAGCACTACTCTACGGAATCAACAACACGAAAACTTTGTTATATTATAAATTACCCCTTCTCGGTATTGGGACTAATAAGAATGAATGGTTGGGACAACAAACATCCATCTCGTTTGTACTTTGGATACCCATATAACCATCAAAGATTGTTGAAGTGACTGATTCCTGGAAATAGAAGGCGTTGTGAACAAAGAAATTGTTGGAGTGACTATTTCCATCTAGCACTAATACAATTGGTGTTAAGAAAAGACCTCTTTCGGGAAGGCTGGCTAGAAATTTCTTGTAAAAATACTAGCCCCCATCAGTTCATAATGAGAATAGTGAAATCTTGATTCCAGAGATTATGTCCCTTAGTACTATGCACAGAGGGGAGGAGCCGTATGAGATAAAAATTTCATGTACGGTTCTGGAACGGAGATTCTTTGAATAGAATGAACGGCCGTAACGGATGTCGGCTCAATCCGAAGGAAATTATGCGGAAGCTTTACAGAATTATTATGAAGCTACGCGACCAGAAATTGATCCCTATGATCGAAGTTATATACTCTATAATATAGGCCTTATACACACAAGCAACGGAGAGCATACGAAGGCTTTGGAATATTATTTCCGGGCACTAGAACGAAACCCATTCTTACCACAAGCTTTTAATAATATGGCCGTGATCTGTCATTACGTGCGACTATCTCCATATATAGAAAAAAGATAAAGGCTAGTAAATACTATAATAAATACTAGAATAAAATAGGCTTTCTACATATGTATCGTCCAAAGCAACGATTTTTATCAGCTGTAGCAAGGAAAAATACTTCAAATATAAATAAATAAGTACGCCTATATACTCTATGGATAAAGGATCGAATTGATAGAGAAAGCACCGTAAAGATCAATTAGCAAGTTATTAGGTCGATACAGTTAAGAACTGCTTACTTATGTCATAATATGAGATATAAAGTTAGGAATCTACTTATGTAATAGAGTCGATCTACTAAGGTATTGAGCAGCGGTGTAGCATCAGATCCCAAAGATAGTAAGTTCTTTTTTCTTACGGAGGAAAGTCTTTTTCAAAAATTCTATATGAATTTCATATATGAGATGAAACCGAGATAGTTACCTTTCAGAAAATCCTAACGATATAGGGGGAGTTAATTCTTATGAAGGTAGGAGAAAAGATAAAACTGATTATTGATCAAAATTTAGAGTTTGAAACTTATGTAATTAACTTAACTTCGTCTGGTTAACCCAAGAAAACTGGGATAGGTTTATGAAAAACCTAAATTCAGTTAGCATAGGGTAGATTAAAAAGATGGGACACAAAAAGAGTCGATTGCTGAGCCGTATGAGGCAGGAAACTCTCAAGTACGGTTCTAAGGGAAGGAATTTAACCACCTATTCCGACCGGGGAGAACAGGCCATTCTACAGGGTGATTCTGAAATTGCGGAGGCTTGGTTCGATCAAGCTGCTGAGTATTGGAAACAAGCTATAGCGCTTACTCCAGGTAATTATATTGAAGCACATAATTGGTTGAAGATCACGAGGCGTTTCGAATTCGAATAAAAGCACTCTCTTTATTAATTTTTTAATTTATTAAAATGGTGATTGGATCCATCAATCAACTAAAATAGATAGTTACTATGAGAAGATCCAATCAAGAATTTCATTATATCTCTTCCTCCTAAAAAATTCTATTTTTATAGTATCCCATAAGGATAAATGATAGGGATACAGCAGTATCAAATCGTATAGGATATAGCTAATAAATAAATAAAGTATGCCCCCGAATTACTAAATATGGATATCGCATATTTCATAGAAGTATATCGATATGGGCACTTTTACATTCAGATATAAATACACTAGCAAAAAAAAAAAAAAACAGTTTCTTCGTCATGCCAGGAAAAGTCAAAGGTATTTGATAATAAAAAGGGTCCGTTGGGCACCTAATCGTTATGTCATAATAGATCCGAACACTTGCCCCGGATCAACTTCGATATCATAATTGCTCTAGTGAATAACTAAATAAAATAGATGGATGAGAGATGGGGGACCGATGATAAAAAAAAAATATCCATCTTTCAGAGGTTTCACTAAAAACTTGACTGTTGGCAGGTCTCTTTGTATGTGTTGTCCGGAAAGAGGAGGACTTAATGATTATTCGTTCGCCGGAACCAGAAGTGAAAATTGTTGTAGATAGGGATCCCGTAAAAACGTCTTTTGAGGAATGGGCCAGACCAGGCCATTTCTCGAGAACAATAGCTAAGGGCCCTGATACTACCACTTGGATCTGGAACCTACATGCTGATGCTCACGATTTCGACAGTCATACCAATGATTTGGAGGAGATCTCCCGAAAAGTATTTAGTGCTCATTTTGGTCAACTCTCCATTATCTTTCTTTGGCTGAGTGGCATGTACTTCCATGGCGCCCGTTTTTCCAATTATGAAGCATGGCTAAGCGAT